AGGGCGTTCTAGTGCGTTGTATATTCTTATCTAAGACTTGTATCATTTTATGATGATGCCATGTAAATTGCTAGAAACATGGTTTTATATGGCTAACCTAATAACGAATGTTTTGTAAGGGGACCAGAGCAGGCTAAAACAAATGCCCTTATTTTTTTGAAGGATATTTGGAACTATTATATGTCTAGGGTTCAATATTGAAATAATTTCAGGTTTCCCCAACTTTGTTTGTGTGAACAAACAATTCAAAAAATCTTGACCTTTTCAGAACAGGTTCGAGTCAAATAGCAATGATTTGAAACACCCTTTTTTTTCTACATTATTTTTAAACCTAAGGACTTCATCGTGTAGATAAGGAAAATACAAGATTTCCAATCATAGCAAAAGAAAGAAAGGAAACGGATACTCAATTGAAAGTGAGTAAACATAATTCTATGCATAAAGAGTAACTCTCATATATACAGATAGAATCATGCGGAAAGCCGTATTCCACGAAAGTTGTATGTACGGTTTGGAGGGAGATCTTTCATACATACCTTTAAAAAATAGAGATCCACCCTACAATATGGAGTGAAAAAGCCGAAAAAATAAAATGATTTTTAGCCTTTATGAAATAGATTCTTGAACCTTTTTCACACTCATGCCACGGCAAAGTACTGCAAAAAAAAAAACTGCAAAATCGGATCCAATTTATCATAATCGATTGGTTAACACTGCAAAAAAAAAAACTGCAAAATCGGATCCAATTTATCATAATCGATCAGTTAACATTGCAAAAAAAAAAACTGCAAAATCGGATCCAATTTATCATAATCGATTAGTTAACATGTTGGTTAACCGTATTCTTAAACACGGAAAAAAATCATTGGCTTATCGAATTCTTTATCGAGCTATGAAAAAAATCCAACAAAGGACAGAGAAAAATCCACTAGTTGTTCTACGCCAAGCAATACGTGGAGTAACCCCCAAAGTAACAGTAAAAGCAAGACGTAGGAGTGGATCGACTTATCAAGTTCCCATTAAAATAAAATCTACAAAAGGAAAAGTACTTGCCATTCGTTGGTTATTAGGAGCATCTCGGAAACGACCGGGTCGAAATATGGATTTCAAATTAAGTTACGAATTAATGGACGCTGCCAGAAAGCGCGGCAATGCTATACGCAAGAAGGAGGACACCCATAGAATGGCAGAGGCCAATAGAGCTTTTGCACATTACCGTTAATCCATTCCATATATAGATAGATAAATATATATCTAATGATCAGTAAAAGAAAGCCAAATTATTCGAAATAGATCAATATTTTTATTGGAACGAAAGAAAAAAGAAAAGAAGAATAAAACTTCAATGAGAAATTAACTACATAAATTTAATAAGTTCTCTCGGCCGGGGTTGGTTAATGACCATTCATCAAAAAAGTATACAAAAAGACCCAGAAGGCAAAGTGATAGATTATCAAAATAAATTTGGATAATCGAGATAACCCATCTTTTAAAAATAGATGGAAGCGATTTTTCGATCCAATCAGAGACTTTTGGATCACCTTTTTTATAAAGGGTATTGGAAATTGCAAATATATATATATTTGCAATTTATACTTTTTTTATTCTTACATGTCATAAGCCCTCAACTTTGTCAACTCTATGTGGATATTTTGGCTTTTCTCACACCTTTCCTTTCATTCTATTTTTTCGAAAAATAGATCCCCAATGGACTCTTTTGATGACTTATTATAGTTTAATTTCTATATTTTAAATCAAATTTCTAGTTGATTGACCATGTTAAAACTTATTCTTCTTAAAAGAAGAATAAGAAATTCTTTGTAATTTGATATTTTATTCTTCTTTTCTCCTTTCCTTTCTCATATTAAGGGGAATAAGGAGGATTTTTATTCCTCTTGATATTAAAAAAAATATACAAGAGAAATGTTTTATTATGTTTATGCTCATTTGAAGAGGAATAAGAATAAGAAGAATAAGGATATCTGAAATCTACTATTTTTCAAGATAAAAAGTTGAAGAAAAAGATTGAAACTTTTTCTGAGATTCCATAAAGTTACTAATTCATGATCTGGTATGTAAAAAATGAAAACTTCATTTTCAATTATACCCTTAAATCTTTTTTATGAAAGAGCTTAATTTGCTTCTCTTCAATGGAAATTCTATTTTTCCAGAATTTATCTTAATTTTTGGACTATTTCTTCTTCTAATGACTGATTTAATCTCTGATCAAAAAGATACAGCTTGGTTCTATTTCATCTCTTTAACAAGTTTAGTACTGAGCATAGCAATCTTGCTATTTCGATGGGGAGAAGAACCTATGATCAGCTTTTTGGGTAATTTCCAAACGAACAATTTCAACAAAATATTTAAAATTCTAATTTTACTATGTTCAACTCTATGTATTCCTCTATCCGTGGAATACATTCAATGTACAGAAATGGCTATAACAGAGTTTATGTTATTCATATTAACAGCTACTCTGGGAGGAATGTTTTTATGTAGTGCTAATGATTTAGTAACTATCTTCGTAGCTTTAGAATGCTTGAGTTTATGTTCTTATCTATTATCTGGATATACCAAGAAAGATGTACGGTCTAATGAAGCTACTATGAAATATTTACTTATGGGCGGAGCAAGTTCTTCTATTCTGGTTTATGGTCTTTCTTGGCTATATGGTCTATCCGGAGGGGAGATTGAGCTTCAAGAAATAGTCAATGGTCTTATAAATACACAAATGTATAACTCACCAGGAATTTGGATTGCGCTTATATCCATAACTGTAGGAATTGGATTCAAACTTTCTTTAGTCCCTTTTCATCAATGGACCCCCGATGTATATGAAGGAGTGCGATTCGTTTGACAAATTATTCCCTCTATAATAACTCTTTTCTAAAGATGTCTCTATTTCTAAAAACTCTATGGACATGCAGAACAAAAAAGGACTGTTACCCCCAGTCGGACTAAGGCATCACTTTTACCAAAAGTTTTTTTTTGCAATATTTTTTTTATTGAATTAAGGTAAAGCAAAGTCAGAAACAACTAATCTCTTTGAATAAACAAAGAGATTTCGCAAGTTAGTTATTACGGGTAGCTCTTACAAAGGATCAGACTAATGACGTATACAATACTTTTATTCCCTGTGTAGATGCTACATAGTAAGTTTTCATCCTTCAAAAACTACGAGTGTAAGAAAAGCATCCGTCGATAAAAAGACCACCCTAAGATGATTATCTCATGGCTACTGAGAACGAATCAAATCAGATGGTTTTATTTTTTTCTATCTCTTTTACTCTTACAGAACCAAAGTAGGAAAGATCGGAAAAATCAGTGATTTACCATAGGAACCATTGAGGAAGGATTCCTCGGAAAGTTAAGGATTAGTAATCCTTTCTATCAATTGAATAGATTCGGTCTTATACATACGCGAGGAAGGTAATAAAAAAGGAATAAGATTATTCTATTCTTCTTTTTTATAACTTAGGAGCCGTGCGAGATGAAAGTCTCGTGCACGGTTCTGAATGAGAGAAAGGAGCGAGGCATCCTCTTTTCGACTCTAACTCTCCCACTCCAGTCGTTGCTTTTCTTTCTGTTATTTCAAAAGTAGCTGCTTCAGCTTTAGCCACTCGAATCTTCGATATTATTTTCTATTTTTCATTGAACGAATGGCATTTCGTTTTGGAAATTTTAGCTATTCTTAGCATGGTATTAGGTAATTTCATCGCTCTTACTCAAACAAGCATGAAACGTATGCTTGCCTATTCGTCCATAGGCCAAATTGGATATATCCTTATTGGAATCATCGATGGGGACTCAAATAATGGATATGCAAGCATGATAACTTATATGCTATTCTATATTTTCATGAATATAGGAACTTTTGCCTGTATTATATTATTTGGTTTACGTACAGGAACAGATAACATTCGAGATTATGCAGGATTATATACGAAAGACCCTTTTTTAGCTTTGTCTTTAACTTTATGTCTGTTATCTCTAGGGGGTATTCCCCCATTGGCAGGCTTTTTTGGAAAAATTTATCTATTCTGGTGCGGATGGCAGGCAGGCTCTTATTTATTGGTTTCAATAGGAGCCCTTATGAGTGTTATTTCTATATATTATTATCTAAAAATAATAAAGTTATTAATGACTGAACGAAACAGAGAAATAACTCCTCACGTACAAAATTATAGAATATCTTCTTCTTCAATCTCAAAAAATTCAATCGAAGTAAGTATGATTGTATGTTCAATAGCATCTGCTATACTGGGAATAGCAATGAACCCTATTATTGCAATTGCTCAAGAGACCTTCTTTTAAAATATATTTATTCATTAAGCGTTTCTCTTACTAACTTAAAGAAGCAGTATGTTTGGCCCCATATCCCAGGGAGGGAATAGGTTGAGATTATGAGATGAACTTCTAATTAAAAAGTCAACTTGATCCTCAAATTAGAAGTTCATTCTATACCATAGATATACATTTTAATTTTGAGAAAATGTCATTCAAACGTACTAAATAGATATCTATGTCATTCCGTTCTATCTAGGAATAGATATATGCATGCATAAAATCGAAACTGCTTTTGACATATTATTAGTTGAGTGCCATATTCACTTCATTTTTTATAAAATCTTAGTTTTCTATTGATCCAAATAAAATGTTGGATTATATATATATATATATTTTTTTTCTATGAGATATCCTTCAATAATGAAAAAAAAAAGAATTGCATAATAGGATATATTAGACCTGGGCCTATGCGACCGATCGATAAGAATACTTGAATACTCCATTTTTGCCATATATTATATATGATACACATATATATATATGTGATCATAATATAGATTTATTATTCATGGAATAAAATTTACTTTTGAAATGCCTTGATGGTGAAATGGTAGACACGCGAGACTCAAAATCTCGTGCTATAAAGCGTGGAGGTTCGAGTCCTCTTCAAGGCATAATATTCATGATGCTTATTGGATACGCAATTCAATTACAAATACCAGATCGAATTGATAGTCTCTCGACAGACTGAGATTACTTATCTGTTGATACGAATTCTAACAATGCTTTTGGTCGTTGTTTCATAACGCTTGTTCCAGCAGTTCATACATAGTGTACTAATTTGATCTAAGATTTAAATTATTCTGCTGTGTTTCAGCAGTAGCATTTTGTATCACGGGGCTAAAGTCCTAAATGATAAACAAGAACTAATGAGAACAGGAAACAAAATACATGGGAAAAAGTAACATCTGGGAAAGATTGAATAAAAAAAGAAAAAGGCCAAATCTAAGGTGGAATACTTACTCTTTTGGTGTACATAAAGGAGTATATCTTGTTTCTTCCTACTTATTAACTGTATTTAATTAAAGACATAGATTTAAAATAATTTATATACCTCTCTCAAGGTATTGCAAGATTCGGGAGTTGCAAGTCAACAAATAGACCCATGTTGGATCCCTCTATAGGCAAATGAGGGATCCTTTATTTAAAATAAGAAGTGTAGAAAGCATACTAAAACCAAAATTGAAGAAATAAGGCGTAAGCATATTAAGCAAAAAAAAATAAGGGATAGGAATAGTAAGCATAGTAAGGAATTACTATGCTTACTATTACATAGTCGGGATTTAAAAATGAGGAATCTATCTTCAAATTAAAAATCTAGTCTCTTTTATTCCTATTTTTTTCTTCTGCTATTAAGTGTCGAATTTCATTTGCAAAAAGTATTCTCCTTTCCAACAATGTTTTTGTCATTTGATTCAATAGCATTCTGTTAGATTGGAACAGATTTAATAAATATTGATAACTCTCAAATAGAAAATGATAAGTAAAATAATCAGATAACCAACGGGTGGTTTCGGCTTGGCGATCATTCGCCATATTTTCCAAACGGATGACCATTGGTGAAACTTCAACCAACCAACGACCATATGTGAACGAAGGCATATATGGACAAATTTGTTTCCATTCGAAACCAAATGTTTGAATGCGTTGTACAGACACCATATGGTCCCCGGGTATAATATCCTCAAGTTTCCAGTCTTTCATGTTCAAAATTTTGTTCTCACTATAAACACCCAGGACATACTTACTTCTAAAGGGGTTCTGTGTTGCTTCTTTTCTTATTGGAATGTAAGTAATATAAATTCTTTTCAACATTTCTTCATTTATAAGAAGTTCTCGATGTGAAAACATACTAATGCGCTTCTCTTGAAAGACGAAACCCACGGGATCCCAAAGAAATCTTTCTAGGAAAAAGATTGAAAATTTAGAGGATTGATATTGCATATGATAATCCTCTGTATCAAAGAATTCTCCTAATATTATCCGCTGCCGTTCTTGTTCTTGTACCCTCGCTTTTATTTCAGCATTCCATTTATTTTGAGTTTTATACTTTTGGTAACTCCTCTTATAAAGAGAGCCTAATTTCTCCTTCATATACTCAAACTCAAGTATATCATAGTAGTAATATTGTTCAAGCAATTCGACGAAGTGGTTGGCTCTAAATAGAATATCAAATTTATTACTACGAATAAAACTAAGGCGCCAGGGCCTAGGCGCCCAAACTAGACGATTTAAGAAATCGTCTTCATCTTGATCTTTATAAGCTCCAAAAATATCCTTTTCTTGTCTAAAACTCTCTTTATTCACGAGAGAAGAGATCCCTCTTTCAACCATATTAAAATTATTTTTCACTATGGACCGACCAGCAAATGTGAGTATCACTTCCGACTCAGGTCTACCCCGATATAATATATCGAATCCTAATGAGAATTCCACCAGAAAACTTTCTAAAAGACTAGAGGCTAGAGCGAAATCATTCTTAATGAATCCATCGAGAGAACGCCAATTATCTTTATTTCGTTCCGATATAAACCAAGAATCTTGAGCTGCTGATCCGGCCAAGCAACCCAAAATATGGGAAAATATAGTAAATTGCTTCACAGTTGCTTCAGCAATTGAAGGTTCTAAATACCAATGGGAGAGATAAAAAGCCCTTGGCAACCAGAAGTCTGTAACAAATAGGGGATCCATACCCATACTTCTAAGTGTATTAAGCGTATGTTGTATAAAAGACTTCCCTACCTTATAGGGAAGTCTTTCCTGTTGGCGTGGCTCGTATCCAAACAAACCCGTAGTGGTTCGACTAAAAGCAAATCGAATTGTATTAGTACCTATAACTGATTTCTTTTGGTTAATACTAATTAAAAAAATTTCATTGGTAAATCCTATTAAATCGCGCGCATTAAAACCTTTGGTTCTAAATCCAAATTCATCAGAACAGGACCATTCTTTTTCTAAGTAGATCCCCTTGCTGCGTAAAAGAATAGGAAATTCCCTTTGTCGTTGTAGGAAAGGAAGCAATCGAATATGGATTGATCTATCTAATCCATCAGAACCTATTGGAAATGGGTCCACTTTTTTAGGAAGATGAGTTGAACCAATTACAATTCCAGGAAAATTTTCCTTAAAGAGACGTCGCACCAATATAGAAAGGAAGAACGATCCAAAATTAAGTTCATGAATGTTTGGAATCCATATTATACAAGGAGACATGGCTTTTGCCAATTCGAGGGCAAGCATGAATTGTTGTATTCTTTTCAGCCGCAGATTTTTTTTCAAAATATCCATATCCATATCTATTCTGTCTAATTTGTTTTCGGCAGTATCGTCAAAAAGACTAGGAGCATAAAGCATTGGATCTTCAGCTTTTTCTTCAAATTCATTTTTCAAGTCATCTCCACGGGGCAAGAAATATCTCAGAGATATTCTTACTAATGGAATATAAGAGTCTGCTGCTAGACTTTTGACCAAATAGGATCGTCCAGTGTTCATAGGACCTATCAAGAAAATGCGTTTGGAAAAATAAGAGGAGGATGGTCCTAAGTTGAGTGATAGAGGGTGAGGGTTTACCTGGGAAGAGCTAAGACTCCCCCAGCAATCTTTTTGTAAAGAGGTAATCTTATTACAAAAAGCAAGGAAGACCGATCTTTCTGCTGAACCAAATTTATCAAACTTGTTTGTATAATTCATTATACCTTCTTGGTAAGTTTCAGCTAAATATCGTAAGTAAATAAGCCCCGGCTGCTCAGTGATATATCCAGCAACAGGGATATTTGGATCATCAGTAACAGGGAAAGTCCTCTTAAAAGAGAAATCCTTAGGATTGGTAATCAACTTCAATTCAAGTGGAGAGAAACTTTTTTCTTTAATTAAAAAATGAGCTAATTCCCTCTCTCGTTGATCTATGCTAGAGTAATTTGTCTCTAGCAATGTTGTGTAAATTGAAAAGAAAAACCAACTACCTTTTTTCAATTCTCTAATACAAGACCATTTTCTTATGAAATAATCGTATATCTCCTGTATAGGTATATTATAATCTTCATAATCCAAAAACCAACCGGAGATGATTCCAGGCATAGGCTCCACAAGTGGTTGGAGCGTGTGGTGCAACTCCTTATAGGAGGAATTATACTTTATCTTGTTCCTCCAGAAGTAATAGTCTTTCGTTAAATTAAACATGTAGAAGGGAAAAGAGAATAAACGAAGAATGAAATACCCAACGACGAAAGAAACAAGAAAAAGGACCAAAGATTCTTCATTTTTTATTAGTCCATTTCTTACATATACCATAAACCTTTCCATCATTTTCAACCTTTCCATCATTTTCATTTCCTTGAATTCTTTGAATGTGAATTCCCGAAATGCAGGAATAAATGTTATTTCTTTGAATAACGTAAATGGGATTTTCCTACCTCGATTCCTTATTTCGATTTCGATCTCCATCATTTCGAGTTCTTGTTCTTGATTTGCCTTTTCTTTCTTAAATGACTCAACCCATGACAAAACTAAGAAATACCAGTTCCTCCATTTTTTTTTGGAACCGGAAAAATAATGGTAAATTTTGGAAACATGCTTGGAAGCATAATGGGAAAAAAATTCGGAAACATTATAAAAAACATAATTGGAAAAATTGAAGACATAATAAGAAACATAACCGGAAATTTTGGAAACGTAATAGGAAACATAATTGAAAACATAATTGAAAAATTTTTCCAAGTTTGTTCTCAATTTCCATTCTAGAAGTGCCAATAATTTCTGGGGAAGTGCCCACAAAATATTCAATACATCCAATATATGAGTAATAAACTTATTCTTATATTCAAAAAGGTCCAAAATAGATGCAAATTGATCCCTGCTATTTATCAATATTTGCAAAAAAGGATATAAAAATATATCCTCAAGATATTTCCACCATGCAGAAGTAAAAACGCACAACCTATATGTTTGAAACAAATCCCATTTGGAGGAATTTATTTGAAATTGAAAGACTCTAGAGAAAATTTCTTTATCTTTATTCAAAAGGCTACTTTTCTTAATTTCCATATAAGTATCTAAAAGTATATCCTCAAAACATTTCCACCATGGAGAAGTAAAATCTGTGGCTTTGTTTTCAATTATGTTTTTTGAACTTTTTGTTGAACTATATTTTTTTACAGACTTCTTATTCATTTCCATGAATAAGGTTTCAAAAATGAATCGTAAATCATCTTGATAAGATTGAGTTTTAATAAAATCCATGTCTTTCAAATTGACACTCTTTTCATACTGATAAAGGTTGTTTTCTTCAGAATCGGAATTATTGGAAAAGAAAGGACAAGAAGTTTTTTCAAAATTCACTATTTGTTGTTCTCTTCTAAAAGGTGTTGTAAAAATATCTTCGATCGAGGAAATATATCTCTTATCATGAACAAATGAATTCAATTGAGTTAATAAATTGAATGATTTGTACAAGTCATAAATTAACGTTTGGTCATGTAAATATTTTGGTAATAATATGTTAGCCACTTGTGAGTTGATGAGAGAAACAATCTCTTTCTCTGAGAGAACAGGTTTTATTTCATCAATAGGCAAAGAAAAGAGATTGTTGTGGATGGGAAAAAGATTGAATAATTGTCCATATGTTAGATTTTTCTTCTTGATATGAATGCTTTCCATATAAGAAAATAATCTTTTCTTGTAATTTAGCCGGGGATGATGTAAATAATCAAAAAATTCGATTGTATTTGCTTTGTTAAAAGAAGCTCTCAATAAGCTTTGATTAGACAGTTTTAAGGGATTCAACCATTTTTGATCGTTGAATAACGCTGAAAGATCAGTGTTATCAATAAATTCTTTACAATTCTTTTCATTATCTAATAAATCAATAATCAATTGACTCATTGGTATCTCATTCAAAACAGATTGTGCTATTATTCCTTCATCGATCAATTCCGATTTTTGTGAATCATCCAAAATTTTAATAATAATTGGTGGAATTAATTTTAACAACTTATTCCAAAGTGGTTCGAACAAATTATTCAAAAAATTGAATAATCTGATAAGGTCATCCAATAGTTGATTATATAATGCTAATCTCTTCTCCTTTATAATCATTCCTCGCGGGGTGTTATACTGATCCTCGTCCCCCATAAGAAAATCAATAATAGAACTTCTATTCTCAACAATTAGATTTATGTTGACCTTAGAACGGAAGTTAGACCACCAGTTAGACAGTAACTTAGGGAGGTGTGCAGAAATTAACACCTTATTGTCAAATAAGTCTATAAAAATAGATAAGTTCTTAAAAATAAAAAGCTGAAGAAATTCCTTCAGTGGTAAACGAATATCAATTGGGACCAACACTCTGTATTCATTTAGATCAAACACTCTGTTTCTCAATTTAAAATAGTTCCGTGTAAAATTAGAACTAAAATAAGAGCTATAAATGAGATGTTTCAAACCGTTTTTCAAGTATTTGGTTTGAGTGGACCAATTGTACAAAATTAAATTCCGATTGATATATTTATCAGTTCGAAGAATAGAGTGATTAAACCATTCTTTCTGACCTTTTCTCCAACTTGATGAATGCTGGTTAATTGTATTTTGCATTACATTATTAAAACTTTCATTTTCTATCCAATTTACTTGAATTGGATCTTTTGAATTGCGGCCAGACCTTAAATATAATTTATTGAATACATTTTCGATATGGTATTTCTTGAATGCTTTTTGAAAAAAAAATTTTGATTTTGAAAAATGCCCGTCAACTTTCATCTTATATTGAATCAATATTAGTCGTGCCGAAGTTTCAATTCTGTCATTATTACTTCTTTTGATTATTCGATCCACAAATTCATTCTCTTTATTGATAATATTGAGTAAGCTCAATAAAAATTGATCCTTTAAATTCTCTTTATGTTTGAAGATCTGATTCAATAATTTACTCTTGTTCAATTCATAAAATTGATTCATGTTATAATCAACATCAAAAGTAAATTGATTATTATCAACCTGACTAGACTTAGCCATTGATAGAGCGAATTGATCTGTTATTTCTAACACAATTTTTTTCCATTGTTCCTTGTTTTGATCACAGACTGAAGAAGATAGATCCCAAAGTGAACTCCGATTCATAAATTGGATGCAGTTTAAATAATTTATATCTCTCTGATTCTTTCTAATAATGTTCCATCCGGGATCTGATGAACTCATATAAATTGAGGAAGGATTGTGAAAGTACGTTTTGACTTTCCAAAAGTCAACTTTCTTATTCCTTTCGGATTCCATGAAATATTGAAAAGGATGATCATCTTGTTGCCTTTTCAATAATTTGAAACTTTTAATAGGCTTCTTAGTAACGCCGGTACTCATACACGGTTCATATATTGACGCCTTTGATAATATCTCAAAAAAATTCCAATAAATTGGAGAATCCTCTGACTTTGAAGTTTCCCAAGTAATTGGTCCTTGATTTTCTGAGATTATCTCATTCTTATTATTATTTATATTTGTATTTAAATTTATGTCATATTTTGACAAATACACAGAAAGATGTGGAACCATCAACAAATTTCTAGTGAAATTTGGCGCAATAAACATCATATATCTTTTTTCATTCCAAAAATGATTTGCGCGATACATAAAAACTGGTAATGTAAGTAATACCACAATCTTTATTGTTTGATTGAAACCAATGCTACGTAGATCGCGTAAAAGTAACGTAACGAGGATTCGAAAGTTAAACAGCTTAACAGGGCGCTCTCGACAGGAAAAGATTCGAGTTAACAATCTGAACAAATAGGATTCAGTCAAATAGGATTTGTTCCATGGATTGAAGACTTGCATCATTTCTAATCGAAATTGATGTCGAAAATTAAATCTAAAATTCTTGCTTTTCAGTATCCAAAAATGTTGTTTCAGTTTCATATTTAAAGCCTATTTTTTTGAATTAAAAAATGCATATCGTGTTATTTTTTTTAAGAAAATGCCTGATATAGAAAAAAATATCTAACTAAGCTCTATTACCAATAGTTGATAAATGGTATATTCTATATATATATATATATATTGTATACATAGATATATACATCCAATAGTTAAAACTGGCTATAACCAACCCTTTCTTACATCTATCATTTTAACCAATACTATAACCAACCCTTTCCTATATCTATCATTTTAACTCGTAATATAACCAAAAATAAACCCATGCAAAACTTTTTTACAAGTGTGCCCTTTCCTATATCTCTCATTTTATAGGATCCAATTATGAAATTAGAGCAAATGCCTGATATAGACCTTAGGTCTAACTAAGGTCTATTGCCAAGAATTTAGAAATTGTGTATTATATAGATATAGATGTACATATAACTACATCTATATAGTTAGTACCATATTTATATGGTATAACCAATGTGAATACTTTTTAACAAGTATTCCCTTCATTCTATCTATCATTTTAAATGATATAAACACTAGAAAGTTTGGCCATAAAAATCTTTTATTTATTTCTTTTTTTTTTTTAATATTCTCCTCCAATTGGGAGGACTTAAGTCTTTAAGTCCTGAGTCCTAGGTCCAAATCCTAGGAAGCGTTATTCTATTCCTAGTCATCATATTATTGATATGAATTGGCTAATATTGAGCATCCATGGCTGAATGGTCAAAGCGCCCAACTCATAATTGGGAAGTCGCGGGTTCAATTCCTGCTGGATGCACCTCTAGTTTAAGGTTTCATATTTTGTGATTTGTGATTTTGTATCATTATAGAAATGATTCTGATATCTCCCATATTTCTATGGGAGATTATGATATGATTAGAATATCATTCTGATATCTCCCATAGAAATCAATATTAGTTATCGTTCACATCCATGAATTTCATTCAACATAACATAAATTTATCCCAAATTCTACCCTTACCTATGAGAATCTATGAATAGATTCTATCTTTATCTATAATCTAGATAAAATTCTCTAGATTAAGATCTAGAAGTACTGGGACATTACTTGTTTTTTCTCACAAGGGTCGTCCGACCCAAGTCTTCTAAATTTTTCTGACGTCGTAAAGGTCGGGTAACCAATTCAAGTACATCCCTCGCATTGGCAAACCCATGAATCTGGGCAAAAGTAAATTCAACCGACCATTTAGTACTAATTCCTCTTGCTTCTAACGGGTTAGCATGGGCCATTCCAGTGATAGCTAAGTCGGGTTGTAATTCGCGTATACGTCGTATTTGATTTGAATTATCCGGTTTCTCTACAATTCGTGGTATTGGTACACACATGTTTATACATGTATCCCGTAAAAGTGCTAATTCAGCAGCTTGATATCGTTTATCCATATAAGGAATACCAATTTCATGAACGATCATTCCACATCTGATTAAGAATCTTGCTAGAGATACTTCTAGCAGATTATCTCCCATGAAAAAAACAGATTTCCCACGTACCAAATCAAGATAATCCTTTAAACTTTCCCATATCCGTTCCTCCCTTTCTTCTAGACCTTGGGCCTCAACACCAAATACAGAACAAATCTTTTCGATCCAAGCCCGCGTTCCGTCTGGGCCGATAGGAAAAGGAGCTCCAATTAATTCACATTTTTCGCGTCTTATTAAAGTTGTTGCTGTCCGACTCAAAAATGGATTAACGCCACAAACATAAACTCCATCACCTAATGATGGAAGATCAGTATATCTTTGAGCAGGTAGCCAACCCGATACCTTGATGGACTGGCGTCTTAACTCTAGATTGAGTTGAGAAGCCACATTGGAGGGCAAAGACCCAAAAAGAACTAAGGAGGGATGATTTGCATATTCGGCCAATTCCTCTTTTTTTTTAGAAGGAAAAGCAAAGAATTTTTGTAGAATTTCTTTTCGTTCACGAACGGGGAATTCCGGTTCTGGACAACGATGTGCCATCGCAGCTAACACCGTATCTTCTCCTTGAGTAAAAGCATAATCCAGTCCATTTGCTCTTGCAACTAGAATTGGGATTCCAATTTCCCATTCTAATTTGGGGGCCATACCTTCCAAATCCATTTTAATTATTTCTGTAGTACAAGTACCTATCCATATGATGACACTGGGATCTCTATCTTTTCTTATTCGAATACAAAGCCTTTTTAATCCTTCATAATCATTCAATTGAGCCGAGATATCCCCTTCTTCTAATTCTGCCATTGCATAGCGGGGTTCCGCAAAAATCATAACTCCAAGTGCATTTTGGAGAAAATAACCACATGTCTTTGTGCCCACAACTAAAAAGAAACTATCTTCAATCTTTTGATATAACCAAGATACACAGCTAATTGGACAAAAAGTATGATAATTACCAGTCTCACATTCGACAGTAAGAGTTTCATCAATTTTCACTGACATAAATTATTATTGAATAATAAAAAATAAATAAAATAAAAATTTAAATTAAATGGTCGTAAATCCAAGTAAATTTTCCTTATTATTTTGATGTCTCCCGTCATCAATCGGATTGAGATAAAGATCAGAGAGTAAACTGAATAATTCGCGATCTGGAATCTCTTTTGGTACAATACCCTCTGGTTGGGACAATATTTGATCCGCTATGTCTAAATAATATTCACACACATAGTTAAGAGATGGTTCAGATCCAACCATTTCAAATAAGGTTTTACCTTTGACTCTCGAGACTCGAATATCTTCAATAAGAGGTAATACTTCTATTACGGGCATTGGGCAGGCTTCTACATATTTATTGATAAGATCTCTGTTAGATGTACGATTTCCAACCAAGCCTGCTAATCGGAGTGGATGTGTACGAGCTTTTTCCCTGATAGAAGCAGTAATACGATTAGCTGCAAATAATGCATCAAATCCATTATCTGTAATTATCACACAGTAATCTGCATAGTTCAATGGAGCAGCAAAACCTCCGCACACCACGTCACCTAATACGTCGAATAATATAATATCATATTCATAAAATGCATTTAATTCTTTTAACAATTTAACAGTTTCCCCTACCACATATCCTCCACACCCGGCTCCTGCGGGTGGGCCCCCTGCTTCCACACAATCTACCCCCCCATAACCCTTGTGAATAACATCTTCGGACCAAATATCCTCATAATGATAATCCTTGGATTGCAAAGTATCTATGATTGTAGGTATCAGAAATCCTGTAAGAGTAAAAGTACTATCATGTTTGGGGTCACATCCAATTTGTAACACTTTTTCACCACGTCTAGCTAGAGCAATTGAAATATTACAACTGGTCGTTGATTTACCGATTCCGCCTTTTCCATAAACTGCTATTTTCATCTTCCAATCTCCCTTTATTTATTTTTGATCTCCCAAACTTTTTAGTTATTTGTTCGATCTAATCTTCAGTTTCACTTTGCCTAATTTATTCATATGATTTGAATCATGTTCCACCGTTTCACCTTATTTTTATAACTTACTTTATCTAAGGAATAACCCCATTCCCTCCCAAGTAATGGCGGGAAAGCGGAGGAAAAAAACGACCCTTACTTCATTCCTAGAGTGCAGCAAATGACTTAGTTTGTTTTTAAGTCGGGCGGAGTCCCCGCTAATTAAGACTTAGTTCTCTTTGTTCAGGTAACTAAATGGGGTAACCAATTCACTGCGTGGTAAATGGTAAGAGGGGAAGAAAGGTATGTTTATTACTGGGATTCAATTCGGTCACTGCCCATAACCAAATGCTTTTCGTTAGTTATAGATGTGGTGTATGTATTCGGTCAGGGTTATCTCAATGATAAGCCCACCAGTGAAATAGTTTTGGTATGATACCGATCCTTCAATAAATTTGAAGGGACTTCGGTCTTTTCCATTCTATTTCTTTTTTATTTCTAGAGATACATCTATATCTCTGTTTTCTACTAAACAGTAGAAAAAAAATCTTCCTCTCTTTTGGGTAAATAAATATATATATATATATATATTTATATATATATTTATAGTTTGCGTCAACCACTCCTCATTTTACTCTATAGAAATCCATAGAAATCCCATCATATAAAAAAGACAAAGAATTGGATCCAGTCCATTTCTTATGGGCGAACGACGGGGATTGAACCCGCGCGTGGTGGATTCACAATCCACTGCCTTGATCCACTTGGCTACGTCCGCCCCAGACCAAGTGACAGTCTCTGTCTACGGTCATTCCTTAGAGTGTCTAAGTCCCAACAAATGAACTCACATTTGAGTGTGAGTTGGCAAGCTCTGACAGGAAATCAAAGTGTTGCAAGAACACTAACCAACTCCCAATCAACTTTTGAATAAGTTAGTAGTTGTATACCTCTGTTTTCTATTGGGTATACACTTGGCTTGAATTGAATATGAGAGAATGAATTTTGGTACCCAAATCAAATTGGGATCTGAGTTTATACTCAGATTATTGAGTAAATTGGTTCATATTCACAATCTCAGGCTGAATGGACAAAGCAGCCAACTCATCTCATAATTAGAGAGATGTAGGTTCAATCCTTGTTGGATGCAGGATGCACATATCTATTTATTTCTGATATTTCCTTGAAAGTATAGATACGTGTCTATATCTATAGGTAATAGATATATATATATATCTATATCGGGGGTTATATAACTAATTACCTTTTCATCGATGTCAGAAATTGACATAAAAATTACTGATGGATCATGTTGATCCATCGGGTCGAGCTGGATTTGAACCAGCGTTGGCATATTGCCAACGGATTTACAATCCGCCCTCATTTAAAAGAAGCCCGTCTATGATTTAGACGAGTCCGTCCGAGATAGTCTCAATTGGACGGATGGATTTCTATTCTGAGTTTATAGCCCAGTCTGGACTATAAGTCCAGATTTACCGTTCTGATTTACAGCTTGAAAAAAACTTTTAGACGGAAAAATACCAAACCTTTCCATAAAATGAAAGGTTTGGTACTGTCTTTTCCTTTTCAAGGATTGAAACACACTAACAATCCATCGGATTGAGTAATTATCCGTCTATAGAAATAGCTTCAACAGCAGCTAGATCTAGAGGGAAGTTGTGAGCGTTACGTTCGTGCATAACTTCCATACCAAGGTTAGCACGATTAATAATATCGGCCCAAGTGTTAATTACACGACCTTGACTGTCAACTACAGATTGGTTGAAATTGAATCCATTTAAGTTGAAAGCCATAGTGCTGATGCCCAGAGCAGTAAACCAGATACCTACTACAGGCCAAGCAGCTAAAAAGAAATGTAGAGAACGGGAGTTGTTGAAACTAGCATATTGGAAGATCAATCGGCCGAAATAACCGTGAGCAGCTACAATATTGTAGGTTTCTTCTTCTTGACCGAATTTGTAACCTGCATTAGCAGACTCATTTTCGGTAGTTTCCCTGATCAAACTCGAAGTTACCAAGGAACCATGCATAGCACTAAATAGAGAGCCGCCGAATACGCCAGCTACACCTAACATGTGAAATGGATGCATAAGAATATTGTGCTCAGCCTGGAATACAATCATGAAATTGAAAGTACCCGAGATTCCTAGAGGCATACCGTCAGAGAAGCTTCCTTGACCGATGGGGTAGATCAAGAAAACAGCAGTAGCAGCTGCAACAGGAGCTGAGTATGCAACAGCAATCCAAGGACGCATACCTAGACGGAAGCTAAGCTCCCACTCACGACCCATATAGCAAGCTACACCAAGTAGGAAGTGCAGAACGATTAGCTCATAAGGACCGCCGTTGTATAGCCATTCATCAACAGAAGCTGCTTCCCAGATGGGATAGAAATGCAGACCAATAGCTGCAGAGGTAGGAATAATAGCACCGGAGATAATATTGTTTCCATAAAGAAGAGAACCGGAAACAGGCTCACGAATACCATCAATATCTACTGGAGGAGCTGCAATGAAAGCGATAATGAATACAGAGGTTGCAGTCAATAGGGTAGGAATCATCAAGACACCAAACCATCCAATGTAAAGACGGTTTTCGGTGCTAGTGATCCAGTCACAAAAACGACTCCATAGGCTTGCGCTTTCGCGTCTTTCTAGAATTGCGGTCATGGTTAGAACTTGGTTTATTTAATCATTAGAAGCTCCCAAGCATACATATATGTAAAGCTTGTTATTCAACAGTATAACATGGTTGATATGTCTATGTCAACCAATATTTTATATCTTTATGAATATAAAGAAACATTGAGATTATCTATATTCTAGATATATTGATGTATCTTATCTAGACTATATGCTTACTTCGTAAGCGTATATTTCCTTCGTACATCTATTTCACACACACTCTTTCTAATATGTATGTATACATACACATACATAGCTATTATATAGCTATTCTTTTTCTTTCATTATGGTTCCATAATGAAAGAAAAAGAATAGTTTTGAATAAGAGCTTTTTATACAATTAAAAAAAAATTGTATCGGATTGGATCCAGAAGAAAAAATAGACATAGGTACCTATGGGAATTGGATCCAATTTATATGGGTTGCCCGGGACTCGAACCCGGAGCTCGTCGGATGGAGTGGATTATCTGCTCCTCCTATAAGAGAGAGAAATCTCTCCCCAAACCGTGCTTGCAATTTTCATTGCACACGGCTTTCTCCATGTATTTATTTCATAATCATTTGCGTTCCCAGGTGGAAAAAAATTCAATAGGATCATGAATTGATCCTGGCAATTGCTCAATAAGCATTTCATTGTTCAAATAAGTTTTCTATTTTTTTTTATTCTGTATCTTTTGCCAGGAATTAGCCAAGGGATTTATTCGGAGAATATCTAAATGCCAAATTCGTTCTCTCTGCGAACGAGTCTTTGAAAAGAACGAAGAAATGAATTCTCGTTCTTTTGAGAACGATTTTGTGAAGAGTTCCGAACCTAATTCTTCTCGAACTACGCGTATCGTACTTTTATGTTTACAGGCTAAAGTTTTAGCACATGAAAGTAGAAGTATATACTTTATAGAATATAAACCATCTTGATTGAAAGATCCACTGTAGTAATGAAAAAGATTTCTACAAATTCGATCGAATCGATCGAGGATATCATCATCTGATAAACTGGTCCAAGCCAATTTACTAATTGGTCGCCCTGAGATGTCGCAGAACCTTTCTTTAGCTAATAATCCTATTATGGATCTAATAGGGGCTATTGGATCCAATTCATTCGTAATGATATTGGTAATCAATAAATCATCTACCATTTTGGTCCTAACCATGAAAGATTTCATTTTAACACTCATAAAAAAACCTAGAAAAGAGGAACAATTCTTGGATAATTCAAGAATACATACCCTATACGGTTGGAACCAAAGATGGAAATAACATTGCCAAAAGTTTAGAAGATGATATCTACATTTTTTCACTTGAAGATGAGTACCCTTCAGAGCTATAAGGGATCTTTCTCCATATCTCACATAGTGAATGAAAGGATCCTTTAACAACCAGATCTTTTTGCTTGATTTTTTACGCGGAAATATGAGAATATGTTTGATCTTTCGATCAAAATGAGTTCGATCGGGAAAAGATCCATAGGGCAACGACCGTGAATGAGAAGATCGTTTCAGAAGAGGAACTAAAATGGATTCGCATTCATAAACATAAGAATTCCATAGGAACAGATAGAACTTCGTATTTTCTCTCAGGACAACCAAAATTGCTTTCTGCAAATTTTCTGCATTAGACCTATTTTGACATTCATAAAGAATGCGTCGTAATAGATGCAAAGAAGGAGCATCTCGGATCCAGCGACGAAAAGCTCGAACCAAAATCTCAGGATGAATAGAGTAGGGTACTCGTATATCTAATATATAATTAGAATGTGGAAATTTATCCTCCATAAGAGGAACTAGGCAATGGGTGGATCGGAAACTCTTCCATCCATTCATAACTTCTAGAGAATTTTTTAATCGCATTGAAAACGAAATTTCCAAGACCACTGCCAAGCCTTCTAATATCAATTCAGAAGAAGAACTCCTATTGCGATCAATCCATTGATTTCGATCACAATTCCAAAATAAAACAATTGACTCATTCTGTTGACGTATCCGACTAATCGAACGTTTTACAGTTAGAAAACTAAAATCATTGGAAATGCCAATTTCCGCCGGTTCGGAAGAACTCGATCTATCTAAATGATAATCATGAGCAATTGCATAAAGATCTTCCTGAAAAAAGAGCGGATATAAAAAGCATTGTTGCCAAGATCCATGTTTGTTTCCACCTCTTTGGAACTCATTCATTAAAAAAACCTCGGCTATGGCCCTATAATAACTTCTTGGATTATGAAATTTTACATGGTGCGATCTGGTCGGGACAGAATAGAAAATCCCTATCTGAAGATTCTCTATTCAAAGATCTCATTCGTCATAAGGAAGAACAAAAATCTTTTATATTGGCGGTTCGATCGCTCTCCTGACTCATGGAATAAATGGACCTGGTCAGTACACTATTTCTCTTACACATTTGTACTCGAGTACTTAGGAATCATTGCGGGTGTATAAATCCCTGATCTACTCAGGAAAAAACTTCCCCCTATCGGTTACTAAAATGCTCTTAACTTCTGATTAGCAAAGGGAATTCCTCGTTAAAATGAGGAACAGAAGCTCGTTCCTCTGGTTTTACTTATGATTCAAGCCATCTAGCTTTATCCATTGACTCACTCGACTTAACCACGAATTTATTAGCATTTTGCTCCAAAAATTATCACATTTGTTTGAACAGATGCGCATATTATATATCCATCTACGGATATAATAGATATTTCCCATCTATTCGATTCCTTGAATGAAATCTGGTTCTGATCAAATACGATCAAATCAAGTCTCATCAAGTCAAGATTGTTAGAACGACATGCTGTTTTTTCCATTCATTTCCCTTTCAGGATCAGTCGTAGTCTTACGAACTTTACCGATGATATGGACGAATTTTTTACTTCATCCAAACGTGTAAAAGACCTTAGTCGCACTTAAAAGCCGAGTACTCTACCATTGAGTTAGCAACCCATATTTGGAATCTATTGAAGATAGAAATAGAATTGAAGTGGAATACAAAGTTATTCCTATGAAAGGGATAAACCTATGCAAATGACCAAAAAATAAAGGATCAAGGATCTAGAATTGAAATCTACCATTTCTGAATCAAATCAAGTGATCTCTCCGGATCAGTTTATTTCTGATCCAAAATAATGAATTCTTCATTATTGAAAAATGATGAAAAAAAAAAATAATATATATATATATTATTGATATAGAAACTAATTCTATGGCACAACGTGCTATTGTAAATCCCTCCAGTTAGAATATTCTAACGGCACGATACGCTATTGTCAATCCCGCAATGACAGAGAAATAAATGAATTTTTGGATTATCATTACATTAAGACAAAATATTAGACACATCCAGAGAAGATCCTAGGCTTATTTATGGCATATAATAAAAAAAACAAGATTTTCTTTTTCATTAAGAAAATCTTGTACAAAACAGGATTTAAAATTTTTTATGGGAAATAAGTCTCTTATTTCATTGAGATAGAAAATGTTCTATCTTTGCCCATATATAGCGTCTCGCATAGTTTAGAAACATTATCACATAGTATAGTACGGGAAGACCAATTACTAAAAGAATATAGTATATGAGAAAAAAAAATGGAAAATAGAATATATACTTATATATTGGACGAAAATATACAAAGATTTTCCTGAAATTTTTCACCGCGTAAATTTGATATCTTTTATCAAATTCCCTTTTGATTAGAAGTTTTGTTTCGTTCAGGATGTCCAGTAGGTCCTTCACTACTTTCAGTAGTTTCATTAATTGAAATTTCATTATTTTAATTACCTCCTTAAATGAGTTTCAATTTGTTAAGAGATCTTTTCCCTCTCTTAAATATAATTAAGTTTGCCCTCTTCAAAATATCATAAATATTTTTATGGAACTTAGCCCCTTTTTTTTTTTTTAAGGAAATCTAGAAGAGGAAGGAATATTTCAATAAAATTCCTTTTTTTTTCGATCATAAAAACCCACTACCCAAAGAGTTATTCTTTCTCTTTGAAACTCAAAGATCATTACAACAATTTTATAGGTAGCTCATTGGGCTAGATAGACAATAAAAATACCCCCTCGGGTAATGTATACGAGGTTTTACCCTCGTACGGCTCGAGCAAGAATTTTTTGGATAAGATCTACATACCCATAAGTTATCTAAATATAGATAACTTATATACAAAAGTTAGTTATTCATCTTAGTCTTTTGACTTCTCGAGGAGAAAGAAAGAGAGAGTTTGTACTCATAACTCAAGTATGCTTTTTAATGTTCAAAACCCAGAGGATCTTACTAAATAGAAAAAGTATAGCATCTCTCTCTCCACTTTTTGAACCATCTTTCATCTATTTTCTCCCTTTTTTATGTGGAATATATCTTATTCCATGATATGGATCATTTGAACGACCAATAAAATTGGATTTTATTGTTCTGAGATCCATTATCTTTGAATGATTAGGTCCAAGCCTTACTCTGGTGGTCCCCACTTTATGGATGGGCAGCAACGTAAATTCCGCTCTACATTGCGGAATAGAAAGAATTGCTGCTTGTAGCATTGGATCTACCTTTTATCAAAATTTTTCTACCTAGATCAATAATCGTTTCCTTATTCCAATTCACTGTTCTAATCTTTAATAACAATGTAGACTTACAAAATGATTCTAGCTCATTTATTTCATATACACTAACTCTAGATCCTATCCGTCTCCTAATTGAGAGACGAATTGATATTTCGTTCCTAGTGAAGCTCCGTTAAGAAACATATCTTTCTTAGAATAAAAATGTTGAACTAAGAGTATCTTAGTTCAGATCGATAATGGCCAATGTCATAATCCACAAAACCAATCGTGTCGTTCAAGTCGCAAGTTGCTTTCTAGCATATTATGTTCTACCCAAGTTTTAACCTAAGGTAGGTACCCGACCTCAAAGAAAATTGATACGTAATTATGAATAGTCATTAACTCAATTTATACAATACATTTTTTTTTTTTTAATAAACATTTCATTGCCCTAGCTAGTTACTGAGCGCTTCTTTAGCTGCGTACATTACTTCGACAGTAATGGTTCCAATACCCTTTTGTCGTGCGAATTTCTCAGTATTTCTCTCTACTTTTTCCCTGACAAAACGGGGGATTTTACGTAATTCTAGTTGACTTTCAGGATTCCAAATTAAGCTTATATTCGTGGATAATGATTTAGTCATTATTTCTTTAGTATCATGACCACCAAAAATGTCTAGAAGATGTTCCTCCATACCCAGAGCAAATGAGTTATAAACTAGATCAGCTATTTGATTAGTACCCTCGTAACCCAGAAAAGGTCGGTATCCCAAGGGAAAATTTTGGATATGAACTGGCGCAGAAATAACTCCACAAGGAATATCTAGGCGTTTACCAATATGACGTTCCATTTGAGTACCAAATATTGCAGATGGTTCCACGCGAGCGATCATATCTCCTACTTCAGCATGATCGTCTGTAATCAGTATCTCATCACAGAAACCTTGAATTTGCTCTTTGAACCATTCCGCATCATGTTTACAAAAAGTACCTGCACAACTTACACGAATTCCCATCTCTCGAGCAAGTATCTTAGTGATTGAAGCGGCATGAGTTGCATCACCAAAAACCACTGTTTCTTTACCCGTCAAATTCTGACAATCAATAGATCTTGAGAACCAAGCAGCTTGGGAAACAAATCGAGTTTGTCCATCAATATAGGGTTCATAATCAACCCTTTTGCTCGATGAACTAGGAGCCAAGGTATTCACGTTTTGGTGGATCTGTCGGATCCACTCTGCTATATCTACAGCTCCCATGGGAGCTGTGGATATATAAGGCATTCCAAATTCTTTATTCAAATAAATCGCTGTCATTAAACCCACTTCACGATAGGGAATTAAATTGAACCAAGCTTTTGGTAAATCTTTCAGATCCTCTACAGATCCCCCTTCAGGAATTATTTGATTAATTTCGATGTCCAGATCTCGTAATAAACGTCTCAACTCACGACAATCGTGTTGATTATGAAAGCCCAATGTAAAAATCCCAATTATATTGACAGAAGGTGCATCTGTCACAAATTGATCCAAATTTTCTTGTCTATGGCATCTATCCAAATAATATCGAACTACCTGTTCTAAAGTTCGATCTGCCGCCTGAATTTCATTCACTTGATAATGATCAACGTCCGCAAAAATGACGTTGGAATCAGAAACGATAGATGCTCTATCAACAAAGTTTTGTAAATCCTCTTGCAAGATACTAGAGGTACATGTAGGTGTCAATATGATCAGATCAGGACGTTCCTCCTTATCTTTGCGTAAAATATTATCCACAACTCTTTCTTGAGATCCACGTGCTAGTACGTGACGATCCACTATACTAGCAGTTGCAGCAGTAAAATCTCTTTCGCGCTCTAACATAGAACGCATTACATTAAAATAATCATCTCCTAGAGGAGCATGCATAATGGCATGCACGTTTTTGAAGGAACTAGCTACTCGTAGGGTTCCAATGTGAGCAGGACCAGCATACATCCAATAGGCTAATTTCATAAATTAGACTTTCTCTCAAATTTATCTGTATTCCCATCCTATACCATAGAAATATCCCTTGCCATATATATACCTATTGATATCACATTTCTCTTTAATTTAATAAGTATAGTCTATGAAATGATGAGAAATCCAAAGTAAAAATCAAACGAAATGTTGATTTCTCATTTATTTTTCAACAAAGAGGTACTATTTGTTCCAATCCAAATAGTCTGGGACGGAAGGATTCGAACCCTCGAAATAACAGGACCAAAACCTGCTGCCTTACCGCTTGGCCACGCCCCATTCCATTTGATACTCATTCATCATAATAACCCCTTTTGATCATTATGTCAATCTATAGAGATTCCAGATTTGTTCTTTTGATCTTGCCCATTCGGTCTAGAAAAACTGGAGAGATCATTTGATATATATTCTTGAGAGAATCGGACATACACTATAGGATAGGGGGAACGGAAAAAGAAACAAGAATAACCATTCATTGGTCATTCTCTAGCAGATCGGGTAAAATATTGTATGAAGGAATGATCCTTTCTAACCCAAAGACTAAAAGTCTAATCTTGCCAAAAGCTTCGATTGATTGGCAAAAGACTTTTGGATGGGGCTTTACATCATTTTTATTCATTGGAGAATCAAAATGCCAGTTATGCTCAATATTTGTCTAGACGGTGCCGCCTTTCATTTGAATACTCCCTTTTTTGCTAAATTACCCGAAGCTTATGCAATTTTCGATCCAATTGTTGATGTAATGCCAGTTATCCCTGTGTTCTTTTTTCTCTTAGCCTTTGCTTGGCAAGCTGCTGTAAGTTTTCGATAATTAAAAAAAATTGTCTTGATTCCCTTTTTGTAAAAAAAAAAAATTCACTTGATCCAGAACCAATTATGTAATGGTGCAAGAGTTTTATTCTATTTTTATTCTATATATATCTATATATATCTATATAGATATATATAGAATAGTCCCTGTAATTAACCCAATTTTGTTTTGTATGACTCTTTTCCCTTGTTCTGCTTATTTTGTGGGGCATAAATTCCGTTCTGGGTTCCTCCGACAATACCAGATAAAAATGCCCCCAGGTTCCTTTTTAATTCATCTTAGTCAATTCCGACTCCATCACAGGTTGACTTCGGGCTATTAGGTATTGATACGAATGACATATTCCCATCAATAGAAGTTATATAAATATTCGTTAGATTTATAGAAAGAACGAGTATAGGGGGTGGGAATTTTCTATGTATTCCATTTTCTTGACAATATCTTCTCTTTCAAACACTTGGTATACTTGTTTCTACTTTTTGTAGAAAAGGCCAAATTGTTGATTGCGATGGTCCTAAACTTATTTGGAAACCTATTAGTTGAACTAGGATGGGGGGTTTGAGTCCCTATTTCTCCATTCAATCCCAAGCGGGGAGGAAAATAGAAAAATAAAATTTCGAACACGAAAAGACCTATTTTCCATTTTCTTTCAAATGAATTTCCGCACATAATGTATGTGGAGATCAAAATTGTTTTTTTATTCAAAAAAAAAAAATGAATACTATTGCTTGGTATTGAAATACCAAGATATGATACAAAGATTGATGATCTATTCCGCTGTAATTCTAACAAGGATCCCGGAGATTACGTAATGCTTACTCTTAAGCTGTTCGTTTACACAGTAGTGATATTTTTTGTTTCTCTCTTTATCTTCGGATTTCTATCGAACGATCCAGGACGGAATCCTGGACGTAAAGGATAGTGAAAAAAGGGTATATAGGTCAGAAAATGGGTCTTTTCTGTAAAAAGACCCAGAGTCTATCAGTTTTGAGAAGTCATCTCAAGTGACTGAACGGAGAGAGAGGGATTCGAACCCTCGGTACAGATAGTCTGTACAACGGATTAGCAATCCGCCGCTTTAGTCCACTCAGCCATCTCTCCGAGATGGGAAATATAGAATGAATATAGCCTTTGTCTGGATAAGCACCAACATTTGTGAGGATCTAATCCTATTCTTCATTCCATTCAAAATGATTCTTCGCTTTCCCTAGCCCGGCCAATATTTGGCCAGGCCATTATCTTTCGTAGATAAGAAGAATCGAGCGAATCATTAATACAGCGCTTTACCTAACCTGAAAGCTAAAAGAATTGTTATAAAAGCAGCAACAAGGGCTATCCCAATTTGACCATCTGATATCATCTCTTCATTTCCTCTCCCGCTTTTTTTCTTCATTTTGTCAATATATACATGAATGGGCTCTCTATTTTTTTTTTTTATTGTAATAATTAAAGCTGCTCAAGGCTAGAATCTAGACGGGATTTTTTTGATTTAAACTGACTGGACAGATCAGATTGGGATAATAAAAAAAAAATATATTTGAAAGAATAAAATAAATATGGAGAATAAGAGAATTGTGCAAACTGATTCTTAACAATATTTCATTAAGAAATGAAAATTTTATTGAGTCAATAGGATTATAGACAGGGGGGGTAAAACAACATGATTTGAAAGGTTATTGAGATCATGAGTCAGGCCCATTTTTAATTGCTCTATTAGCACTTTACCGTAACGGAATTCTAAATCCCGTTACGGGCCCTCTCCGGGAATTCAATTCAATACTTTTCAAGTATTGTATGGAATTCCCGGGGATGGAAATCCAGAAATGCATTGATAGGAACTTGCACTACATTTTCACTAGAAGTTCATAACCCCTTATCTTCTTGTTGGACAAAAGATCGATCTGTATGCTACAATCAAATCGTGGCGGGTATAGTTTAGTGGTAAAAGTGTGATTCGTTCCATCATTAACTCGCATAGTTAAGGGATCTTTCATTTCTCATCTATGTTCCGATTTAAACTATATTTCTATATAGGTTAAAAACCTCTCCTACGAATACCATGGTTCAGGAAAGGAATTGTATACATTCTCGTAATTTGGATTTGGAATGAGAAAAAGGAACACATTTTTCAATTCCATCCAAGATGGCGAAGCAGAATGTTTTAAAGATTAGATCAATCTTTCCGATTGGATCAATCAAAGATCCATGGATATCAACAGATTACTTTTTTTCATCGTAACTAAATATTAAACTTCTGGAAAAACAAACCAAAAGTTGGAGTCGAATAGCTAGAGAACGGTGACTTTGGTTTACTTGGGTCACCGGCATTTCGTTCGAGCTCGGTGGAATTTGTTTTCCTGGAGGATCGGAGTCAGTAGAAATAGGGAACGAAGTAACTAGAAAGATTTTTTATTCCAATATCGAGACTTTAAAATTTCCTTCTATCTATAAGGATCATCTATAAAAGTAAAGTAAAAACGAAAAAAACTAACATAGATGCTATGGAACCAAAATTTTTTGATGATAATAAGAAAAGAGCAAAAAGAGAGGGTAAAAAAGAAGAAAATGAATTGAATCTCCTTTCACAATGATTTTCTTTGAATACCCTTCTTCTTTACACCCCTTTCTAGCTCTATCCCATGGAGGAGCCGAATGAAATTAAAATTTTATGTTCGGTTCTGAATTAGAGACGTTAATCAACGTCGACTATAACCCCTAGCCTTCCAAGCTAACGATGCGGGTTCGATTCCCGCTACCCGCTCACATTCCTTATTCAAAATCTTTTTCGTGGACAATCTCTCATTCAAAATGAATGTTTGATTTCCATGTAACATATCTTCTATTCTTTCTTTCCTGAACTTCATTAACCTCATTTTGGATGGATAAAAAGGGGATTTGTCCTCGATAAAGTATCCCAGAGAATAATGGAAAAAAAAAGAAAGAGCGTCCATCGTCTAATGGATAGGACAGAGGTCTTCTAAACCTCCGGTATAGGTTCAAATCCTATTGGACGTAATACTCTCTCTCTCTCTCTCAATATCAATTGTTCAAGATTGTTTTGCTCAGAAATGATGAAGTAAAATTAATTTTTAAGCTCGACCCCCTGTTCCGTTGAACCAATTTGTAAAATACTCATTTTTGTTCTCTAAGTAGAAAAAGTTCGGTATTTTCCTGAATAGCTTCTTTCAAAAGAGCTTCTGCTTGTTCCGTGAATGTCCCAGTAGAGCGTATAATTTCTCCAAACTGGGGTTTATTTTTTAATAAATACTTGCGCAACTCACCGAGAAATTTTCTCACTTGTGCGATCTCTAATATATCCAAATATCCATTCGTACCAGTGTAAATCATAGCTACTTGTTCTTCCACTGTCAAAGGATCTGATTGAGATTGTTTGAGCAACTCGCGTAATCGTTGACCTCTTGCCAATTGATCTTGAGTAGCTTTATCAAGATCAGAAGCAAATTGCGCAAAGGCTTCCAACTCTGCAAGTTGGGCTAACTCTAATTTTAATTTTCCAGCTACTTGTTTCATAGCTTTCATCTGAGCCGCGGATCCTACTCTGGATACGGAAATACCCACATTAATGGCAGGTTTCATTCCGGCATTGAATAGATCCGCCGATAAGAAAATTTGTCCATCGGTAATGGAAATTACATTAGTAGGAATATAAGCTGATACATCTCCAGCTTGAGTCTCAACTATTGGTAAAGCAGTCAAACTCCCTCCACCTAACTGAGAATTTAATTTAGCTGCTCTTTCCAAGAGACGGGAATGCAAATAGAAAACATCTCCTGGGTAAGCTTCCCGGCCAGGTGGTCTTCTTAATAGAAGAGACATTTGTCGATAAGCTTGTGCTTGTTTGGAGAGATCATCATAAATTATTAATGTATGTTGTTCTTTATACATGAAGTATTCGGCTAAAGCTGCTCCTGTATAAGGAGCAAGATATTGTAATGTAGCAGGAGAATCCGCATTTTCCGCTACCACAATTGTATATTCCATTGCGCCACAGTCTCGGAATGTATTAACTACCTGAGCTACAGAAGAAGCTTTTTGACCAATAGCTACATAAACACATATTACATTTTGACCCTTTTGATTGATAATCGTATCTGTAGCTACTGCTGTCTTGCCAGTCTGTCTGTCCCCAATAATTAATTCTCGCTGACCACGTCCTATGGGGATCATAGAATCAATAGCAATAAGACCCGTTTGAAGAGGTTCATATATAGAACGTCTCGAAATAATACCTGGAGCGGAAGATTCGATCAATCGAAATTCGGAAGCTGAAATTTTACCCTTACCATCAATAGGTTGGGCTAGAGCATTTACAACACGACCCAAATAAGCATCACTTACTGGTATCTGAGCAATTTTTCCTGTTGCTTTTACGGAGCTGCCCTCTTGTATCATCAAGCCATCACCCATTAATACAGCTCCGACATTATTTGATTCTAGATTTAGGGCAATACCTACTGTACCATCTACAAATTCAACTAATTCACCTGCCATTACTTTATCAAGACCATGAATACGAGCAATGCCATCTCCTACTTGAAGTACGGTGCCAATATTAACGACTTTTACTTCGTTATTATATTGCTCGATCTGTTTGCGTATCATATTACTAATTTCGTCGGGTCGAATAGTTGCCATTAAATTAACACTAGTTCATTCTTTGAAAAATAAGACCTATATAAAGCAGCTTATAGATATATAGCTATATGTAATATAGCTATATATCTATATAAGCTAATCAATTATTCTTTTTTCATGAAACCTATATAGCTATATATATATATATAGCTATATATATATATAGCTATATAAGCTAATCAGTTATGTTTTTCATGGCTCTAAGCAGGCCGATATTATGATCGATAGTACGTAAATGTAACTCACTATTCAAACGAATATTCAAAGTTCCTAGAGCTCTTTGGACAGCTTGGTGAGAAACTTGCTGTCGGACCTGTTCAATTGCTCTTTGTTGTTCAAAGTGAACGGTCTCATTCTTGGATTCCTCTAATTGTTCCAAATTTGCAGAAGCAGCTTTGATGAAATCCTCTTTTTCTTGTTCTATTTGGGAGTATCCATTTAACCGGATTTCGCCCGCTCTCTTTTCTACTTCCCGTAAGCGAGCTCGAGCTTGTTCGAGCTGATTGGCAGCTCCTTTACATAATTCTTCTGAATTCCGAATAGTACTCAAGATTTTCTGTTTACGATTATCTAATAGATTACTTAATGAAAGTAGATTATCTATTCATAAATTGAACAAATTTATAATCTCTTCCCAAACCGAACACGAACCTTTCGATTCATTCGGCTCTCCTGCTCAGTTTTTTTTATGGGACAACGTATAAATCCCTTTTTTAACCAAGCCTGCCCTTTCCGTTCATATTATGGAAAAATAGGATCAATCTATCAAAGACCGAAATCTCCGAAGGGCTCTTTCGCAAAAAGGAATTTTTGATTATCGACAAAGTTGTTCTTGTGTATGTGTGTTTTTTTCCTCTTTTCTCTTTCCTTCTTTCTCCTCTTTTCTTTCCATTCGTGTTTCCTCTTTACCTTTTCTTGAATAAATTCCCTCCTGTGTAGGTCGTCGATTCAGCGTTGAAACCAAAACAAAATTGGATGGGAGATTAGGACTATTTTTCAGTAGATAGATCGAATCATTCCATTGATATGAATGTTATATATCGGATCAATCTCCAACTATGCCTTTGAACCCATCTCATATCGGCACAGCGGTGGAAAGAGTACCCAGTTGCGCTTGGACTTCAAGCAGTTCAGCTTTAACCATTCTAAAGGTATCCTCTTATTGGTTGGTAGAACAGTGGATCTCCCAATCAATTACGAAATGCTATAGTTCTTCCATATTAATTTCCCGTTTAGAAGTAATTCGTTGAGATCATGCACTTTTCTATCTATAAAGTGCAGTTGGTTGGACCCAGCCATATTATTCAATACACACAACTCGCACACACTCCCTTTCCAAAATAGATTAGCACACCAAGCACCACGCTTAGATTTATTATATTTGTTTCGAAAATATTGGTATTTAATTCGAAACCCCCAGCGGAAGGCCAATAAACCAAGGAAATGGAAGAATCAGTTACATTTTTCATATGCTCTCCCCTCATAGATAAGGATATTTAAGTTTTACAAACAAATTTTTTTTCTCTGACTCGACTCTATTATTAAAGTTCCGGATAAGGAGATTTCGAGTACTCAGTCAGTCCCAGGTCCCGTATCTATAAATAAGGATAAAATTGGAAAGCAGAAAAACTTTGCTCGGCCTATCCACTCCTTCAAGTGTCACGGATCTTTCTAATCGGAACAAGTGAAGTATAGCGAAGAGCCAATAATTTGCTGATCATTTGTATCAGCCCCTCCCCTATGGGCTGAACAATAAAATTATTAGAGGAGGGTACTTAGAATCACGAGGGGTACGGATCTCTCTTTCCGAGATCAAACAAAGGGATTTGCAAATAAAAGTGCTAGGGCTACAACTAGTCCATAAATAGTTAAAGCTTCCATAAAAGCTAAACTTAGCAGTAAGGTACCTCGTATTTTACCCTCCGCTTCTGGTTGTCTCGCAATACCTTCAACAGCTTGGCCCGCAGCAGTGCCTTGACCAATACCAGGTCCAATAGAAGCGAGGCCTACGGATAATCCAGCAGCAATAACGGAAGCAGCAGAAATCAAGGGATTCATAGTAGTCTCCTCTTACTAAGGTTGATAAATGATTGATAATACGACAATTTTCTCTATTAATTTGATTGTTCACCAATGGTTCAGTTAGAGAACAATTTCTTTAAAACACCTAAAACCCGACGAAATCTTATTATGGTATTAAAAGTGATAATATTACCAAATAGGAAAATTCTCTACCTTTATACAAATATTTTTTTTTTTGGAATATCTGAAATATACATATATTTTGATTCTTTTAGGGAATGGAATAACCAGTGTAATAGCCTATTTTTATAGGTATTTTATAAGTAATTCTATTGATATATTAATATATTTAGATCATATACGCATATAAATATATTACATAACGCAAACTATGTACATAAGATACATTTTTAATTTATCCCTCCGGAGACAATAAAATCATTGTTCTACGCCAGGGTACATATTTGACTCAACAATCTCCCATTAGTGAACCTGTTCCATTTTAGTTTAATAGATATATATGGATGTACAAATCCATCACTCTGAGCTATTTTATCTATCAATTTTCTCAACGGGATTAGTAGTTCGCTGATCCTAAATCTTCCTACTAAGATATTAGTAGATTAAGTATTCCAATCCTTGATTATACGGGTATAATCAAAATGATGGAAAGAACATTCCACATCCCTTTTGTCCCATATATATTCAATTATTTATGAATTGGGACAAATCTTTTAGAAAAGATTATGCCCAATTCATTGGATTAATGATGACCCTCCATGGATTCGCCTATATAAGCTGCGGCTAGAGTTGCAAAGATCAGAGCTTGAATACCACTTGTAAATAATCCTAGGAACATTACAGGTATAGGAACTACTAAAGGTACCAAAGAAACAGGAACGGCAACTACCAATTCGTCAGCTAAAATATTTCCGAAAAGCCGAAAACTAAGTGATAGAGGTTTTGTAAAATCCTCTAATATGTTAATTGGTAAAAGTATTGGGGTTGGTTGAATATATCTACCAAAATAACTTAAACCCTTCTTTGTAAGACCTGCATAAAAATATGCAGCTGATGTGAGCGAAGCTAGAGCAACTGTAGTATTAATATCATTTGTAGGCGCGGCTAACTCCCCATGGGGTAATTTGAGAATTCCCCAAGGGAGAAGAGCACCTGACCAGTTAGAAACAAAGATAAATAGGAACATAGTTCCGATAAAAGGAACCCAAGAACCATATTCTTCTTCGCCAATCTGAGTTCTAGTTAAGTCCCGAATAAATTCGAGAACATATTCCACAAAATTTTGACCACCGGTCGGAATGGTTTGTGGATCTCGAACAGCTATGGCAGCTGAACCTAATAAGACAGCAATTACAACCCAGGAGGTAATAAGTACCTGTGCATGAACTTGAAACCCGCCTATTTGCCAATAGAAATGTTGACCTACCTCCACACCAGATATTTCGTAGAAATGATTCAGTGCGCTAATAGTAGGAGATTGTATAATACCCATGTTACCCTTTACAAAAATGAACTTCAAAAATAAATTATTTTGGTTGAATGACCGATTCTTCCATTATTTAACTCTCATCAGAGATTTTGGCACAAAATGAAATAACGGAATGGTTATTTGATCAAGGAGATTTATTGATTTCAATAAGAATATTTGTGGTGATTTTAATATATTCTCTGAGATTTGGGAATAGTAGCCAACCTAATAAATTTGCTCTTATGAGATCTTAGAATAGTAGCCAACTCAGTTCTAGGCCCCGCTTTTTTTTTTATTTTTAATTCACCACCTTTCATATAGCTATATGAACGTAGCTTCTTCGTATAGTAACGTACCTTCGCAAATTGCTGAAGTTAATTTATTCAAGACCAATCGGATTGAAGTTATAGAATCATCATTGGCTGGAATTGGGATATCCACGAGATCTGGATCACAATCTGTATCAACTAAGCAAATTGTTGGAATACCTAAAGTTATGCATTCCTCAATAGCAGTGTATTGTTTTTTTTGATCGACAATTATGACAATATCGGGCAAACTTGTCATGTATCTAATCCCACCTAGATATTTCTGCAATTGGTCCAATTGTCTCTTGAGCCTTGCTGCTTCTTTCTTCGTAAATTGATGGAATCCCCCTGTATCTTGCTTTTTCTTCAAATATTTCAACTTCCGAAGTTTAATTTTTGTAGTGGACCAATTAGTTAACATACCGCCGAGCCATTTTTGATTGACATAATGACATCGAGCTCCTAAAGCAGCTGATTCAGTAGCATCAGCTGCTGGATTTTTTGTACCAACTATCAAAAATTGTTTCCCTTTTTCTGCCGCATCAAACACCAAATTACAGGCTTCTGATAAAAAACGAGCAGTTTGAGTCAGATTTATAATATGAAGATTTCTACGCTCTGTAAAAATGTAAGGTGCCATTTTAGGATTCCATTTTCTAGTTTTATGACCGAGATGAACTCCTGCTTTCATCATTTCTTCCAAATTTATGTTCCAAGAATGTTTTATCATTTTATTTTTTCTTTTTTAATTTATTATTATTATTTTTAAAAAAAAAAAAAAAAACGAAATACCATGAA